CCAATCAAGAATCCCCAGGGAATGCCAAGAATTCTTGTTATACGCTCATTCCAACCTTCAACTCTCTTTTCTAGGTTCATCGATATTGAATCAATCGAACGTACTTCTAACACCTGTTCCACTTTTGGAAGACCCTGTGTTATATCCCCAGATCGCGATTTTTCATATATAAATGTAACTAATATATCTCCTTCATAAAGGATTTCCCCATAATGTCCATGAACAGTTGCTCCTGGAGTCGCCAAATAAGGGTGAGCCGATCTTATTACTACAAAATCTATTTGAACAATTAGAACTTGACCCGATTTTAGGTGCGATCCGTTTTTAGCTATACATACATTTTCACAAAAAAATTGCCCAAGGCTAATTATTGTAGATGTTTTTTCACAATAATTATGATGGAGAAAATTCCAATGAAAATGGAATGGATTCAAAACGATGTTACTGCATAGATCGGGCTTATAAATTCTCCCGTTTTCGTCTATTAAATAATATTTCAATACTTGAAAAGTTTCGTTTAAATTGTCAAGTTGCAAATATTTCGTTACCGAGATCTGATTATGAGTTATTAAACGGTAAAAAAAATCCAAATTTGCAACAACTTGAAGGGCTCTTCCTAAAGGGCCTAACGAATTCCTAATTGGAATTAGAGGATCTCTTTGAATTGATTCTTTTCTACCATTATGATATTTTACATCGTTGACTGGACCCATTTCAAAACAATTAGATGATGACAAAATGATCAAAGATCGGCATTCCTTATTTTTAGTTAACGACATACGAATAGTTCCGTGATTTTGACTAAGTGATTGGGGAATCTTTGCCTTCGAGTAAAATGGATTGATATTGGTGTAATCTGACTCATTATCAGAGACCAATCCTGAACTGAACGGATCATTCCTTTTTCTGATATAGGAAATATGGGATTTCACTAAGTCAATTCTTAGGAAATCTCGAATCAGACCATTTGTACTTACTTCAACAAAGGAAGCGCGGACCTTTTCGATAGAAGAATTTTTTTTGTCTTGATCCCAATTCAAGACTAAACAAGTCCGAACTAATTGAATGCTTGTGTCAGAAATTCGTCGAATTAGTTTTCCATTTCTATAAAGAATAGAATTGACAACTTTAAGTTCGAGATTATCCCTTTCCTGCAACAGATCCTGGGAGAAAAGTTTTAAGAAATTTATACGGTCTCCTATTTCATATAAAATTACGGATTGAACCAAAACAAAATACTTTTTCTTGGTAGGTGTGATCCATTGGACATAGATCCAATTTTTCCATTTTTTTGATTCCTTAGAATTTTTTTTTTTTACCGTCCCGGGTGGTATCAAGATGCCACTGTGTCGGGATATCTTATCCATCTCTCCAGGAAAATGGATATCTCCAGAAAAGATTTTTAGTTCAATCTTTTTTTTTTTCTTCTCCACTCGGACCAATCCGCCTACTCGGCTTCTTATATTGAAAGTGATTGGTGTATCTACTCCAATGAGACTATTGTTCCGTACCATTATGAAGGAAGATTCGGGTAAAATATGCACTTCCTCGGGAATGAAAAAAAATCGATCTACTTTTTTCATTTGATATATTGGCTTAAATTCTTTGACTCCTCGATATTCAATTAAATCCTCGATAGTCCTATATTTAGTAATTTCCGAACTCTTTTTTCTGTATTGAGGGTCGTCGAAATAAGCAAGAATACTATTTCTACGAAAAATACCATTGATAGGGATTTCAATCGAGATACCGGAAGGGAGTATTATTTCTTTTTCGCGTTCTGGAATTGATTGAAATGGAATGATGAATCTATTTCTTCGCCTCTTTGCCAATAAATCCAAATTCTCGTGGAGAATAGCAGCATATATGAAATTACAACGACCCGTACATATGATTCGATTAAGACCTGAAGAATCAGGAATCCTTCTTTCTTTTTTACTAGAAGAATTTGAACTAAAGAATTTGTGTCTTACTTGATCATTACTTACTAAAAGGTTAGAAATATATCTTCCTCTGGTAGATAGAGAATGAATGTTCATTTGATCTTGATCTTTGTGGAGTGAAAAAGGGACTGCACCGGATTGGCACGACCCTCCTGATAATATCCATAAATGACTTGTTTTTGGTAAGATATGGACATTACCATATGTAAATTCGGGTGCATGGTACACATCGGTACTCCAATGCATTTCTCCCTCTGAGTCAGAATAAATATGTTTTCGAACCCTCTCTTTCAAATTCAAAGTGTCTGTTCCCGTGCGAATCTCAGCAATCACTTGTTCTGATTCTACATATTGATCGTTTTGAACTAATAGAAAACTTTTTGGTGGAATAGGCACGTTATAGATAATATCTTCACTTTCAATAGTTACATACAAGTCTATATAACATAGAAAAGCGGGATGCCCATGACGTGTACGTGTAGGATGAACTAAATCCTCATTGAATTTGATTTTTCCATTCGAAGGGGCTCGTACATGTTCTGCAGTACCTCCTGTGA